TTATAAACTCTCCCGGCGGATGGGTAATACCTGGAGTAGCGATTTATGATACTATGCAATTTGTACGACCAGATGTCCATACAATATGCATGGGGTTAGCCGCTTCAATGGGATCTTTTATCCTGGTCGGAGGAGAAATTACCAAACGTCTAGCATTCCCTCACGCTTGGCGCCAATGAGGTTTTTATTTAAGAGAAAAAAGAAGACTATGCCTTCGCCCTATGAAATATGAATATATATTAAGTAATAATAGCATGGCACTTAGAATTCGATATGATAAATTTTTACATTGTTTTTTCAAAACATTAGATTATGTATCGAGAGAGTAGTATGGGAGAAAGGGCATTTCCGATTTTCTCTTATTTATCGGGAGTCCAGCTCAGCGTCACAAACCCTTTTTGTTCACACCGGAAGGCTCTTAACAATATTTATGTTATACAAGGAGTGCGAAAAAAAAACAAGATTTTTTCTTTAATTGGATCAAAAAGAAACTTTGGGATTGCTGAATCACAGACAAAAAAACGAATATTAATATAAATATATAAGGCAACGGAGCCATCATAGTATTTTTTAACTATTCCAAAAACAAAAAGAAGGGTGGCAATTTGATCATTTAACCCATCGGAGTCTGGTATATTTTACTTTTCTCTTTCTTTCTTGAATGGAAGGTAAAGGTCAATTTTATTGTAAAGCCGTATGCATATGCAATGCACCAAAGATGCCCGTACGGTTGTTCAATTCTATCTTTTTCCTATTAGTCTTTATCTATTAGTCTTTATCTTTCTTTTCTCTTCGCTTCATCATGCGAGATAGAGGAACTCTTTTTATATCATCAGGGTAATGATCCATCAACCTGCTAGTTCGTTTTATGAGGCACAAACGGGAGAATTTATCCTGGAAGCGGAAGAATTGCTGAAACTGCGTGAAACCCTCACAAGGGTTTATGTACAAAGAACAGGTAAACCCTTATGGGTTGTATCCGAAGACATGGAAAGAGATGTTTTTATGTCAGCAACAGAAGCACAAGCTTATGGAATTGTTGATCTTGTAGCGGTTGAATGAAAATAAGACGGATTTCACACAAATCCGCGATTTGAGGTTTTATCTATGATTTTACTATTCTATTAAATGGAAGTAATTCATAATTATCCGGTTAGGATCAATCTAAACCAGCCCATTATGTATAGAATTCAGCATGCCAACTATTAAACAACTTATTAGAAATACAAGACAGCCCATCAGAAATGTAACGAAATCCCCCGCTCTTCGGGGATGTCCTCAACGTCGAGGAACATGTACTCGGGTGTATGTGCGACTCGTTTAGATCATATCATGAGCTGGTACAAAAGCAGGAAAACAAACTTTCCAGTATCAATGATCAGTACCAGTGAATAGGATAGAATGTAAGAAGGGGTTCCATTCACTATCGAAAAGGAATCAAAGTTATCCTACATTGTGTATAAATTTTATGGTTTCCGTTGGTGCAAATCCAATCATCTCAATTTAAGATGAGAAGCAATTCTCCATTGGTAGCAAATGGTTATCCATTAAGCGGAGGAAATTTTATTTAGATTTATCGCCCCTACTCTGGCAAGAACGGACTAAGAGGGTCAGCTACCCAGCTAACTTTCATAATTAAATACCGTTACTGTATAGGTAGATCCCATTGTGAAAGGCCTATTACTGGATAATTCATGGGTAGAGCCAAAAAGGGTGAACTATACAAGTTACCAATAACGTTGATTAAATGAAGTAAAGGCTCCGGTGTATAGAGAAGACCTCACCGTTTAAGAAGTCACCATAGAAACGAAGGAACCCGCTGTTTCTTTATCCATTTCTATTTTCTATTTTTAACACCTATAACAGAATAGAATTTCTTATTTCGCATTGAAATGCCTAAAAATCGCGGTCAGGAAGGTTATAGTAGCCAAAGCCATTGGAATTTTTATTTTATACATTGGAAAAATCCGTTTTGTTATTAATAGATTAGGAAAGGGGAAAAGAATAACTGAAAGAAAAGAAATAAATTCGTTATTCGCGAAAGTTTCATCTATTCAATGACTAGAATTAGACGGGGATATATAGCTCGGAGACGTAGAACAAAAATTCGTTTATTTGCATCAAGCTTTCGAGGGGCCCATTCAAGACTTACTCGAACTATTACTCAACAGAAAATAAGAGCTTTGGTTTCAGCTCATCGAGATCGGGGCAGTCAAAAGAGAAATTTTCGCCGTTTGTGGATCACTCGGATAAACGCAGTAATCCGCGAAAGGGGAGTATCCCATAGTTATAGTAGATTAATACACGATCTGTACAAAAGACAGTTGCTTCTTAATCGTAAAATACTTGCACAAATAGCTATATTAAATAGGAATTGTCTTTATATGATTTCCAATGAGATAATAAAAGAAGTAGGTTGTAAAGAATCCACCGGAATAATTTAAACAAAGTTTCCCGGAGAATGAACTCCGGGAAGGTAGAGTCGAAATTACTAGGATAA